TTCTAAAATTTCATTTCTTAATTTATTCAGAAGTAATTCGCGGAATCATGCACCTTTTCTTTACTAGTTATACCAAAAAATAAGTGCAGTTGGTCGTATCCAGCCTATTCTTGAAATAAACAACTCACACACACTCCCTTTCCAAAAAAAATCAATACACCAAGTACTACACTTAGATTTATTGGATTTGTTGCAAAAATATCGGTATTAAACCCGAAACTTCCGGCGGATGACCAATAACTTACGGAAAGGAAAGAATCGGTTACATTTTTCATATGATCTCCTCTTGCGTATTCTTATAGATAAGACAAATTATCTATATTTTTTATTTATTGTAGCATTTTTCCCATTATTTATTTTTCTAAATACTCCTAACATAGAGGTCAAAATAATATGGATTTCTAAAATGTAAATGTATTTTGTTTCAATTGGAAATTTCCCATAAGAATGATACTTATTAGAATTAGATATTGAATCTTATGTTATGTAAGTTTCGAACTATCTCGTTTGTTGCAATATTTCTTAAAAAAAGTTCCATTGGAATACCAAAATGAAAGAAGAAAGCTAATTGGTGTGCCAATTCCCCCTCCCCCAATTAGTCCTTTACATGTACATGGGCTATAGGAATAAGAAATGAAATTTGAATCGAATTTCAAAAAAGAAAAAGCAGCAGCAACCCTAAAGAAAGAAAAAACTATATGTATTTTTCGTTTATAGGATTAAACAAAGGGATTCGCAAATAAAAGTGCTAATGCCACAACTAGTCCATAAATTGTTAAAGCTTCCATAAAAGCCAGACTTAGCAATAAAGTACCTCGTATTTTTCCCTCTGCTTCTGGTTGTCTCGCGATCCCTTCTACAGCTTGGCCCGCAGCGGTACCTTGACCAACTCCAGGTCCAATAGAAGCAAGCCCAACGGCCAATCCAGCAGCAATAACGGAAGCGGCAGAAATCAGTGGATTCATGAGCAATTCCTCGTACCAAAAAAAAAAGAAATAGTTAATGATACAATCAACCAATGAATTATGACTTACTTTTTCCATGGCTAAAATTTATCCAGTCAAAATAACTAACAAACCAGAATTGCAATAATAATATTCGTGAATTATCAGAAATACCCCGATATTCCTTTTTTTTAGTTCCTATCAACTTTTTGAATTTGTACAAACTTTGTTATTCCATTTCTTTCTTTTTTCCTTTCTTCCGAATCGTTCTTTGAATTATTTGTTCTTTTTCGTGATTGAAACTCATGCAATTCAATATTAAATTCAAACGACGAAAAAGAAGAACTTTCGTTCGAATCCCTATATAAATTAACATATATGTCGTAGGGCAAATTTGATATATCTTTAGTTAATATATACTTAGTTAATAGCTAATATCACATATACATGTCTTTCCCCCATAACGTAAACTAACTATTCATGGGTTGTGTTAGAGTAGGAAAAGGATCTTTTAGATATCTTTTGTTTATTCTACAATTCCTTAATCTTAATATCGTAATATCTGTTTTACTATTACTTACTCTCGATAATATATACCTTAATTTTAATTTATACCTTATTTCGATATTTATGGTCCCTAAGCCTAAGGCTAAGGGGCTTACCTTGATTTACTAGGCGTCTACATTGCAGCGAGTTAAGCTAAAAAAAGAATCCGTCAAAAACTAGTCAATGGTGGCCTTCCATGGATTCTCCTATATAAGCCGCAGCTAAAGTTGCAAAAATAAGAGCTTGAATACCGCTTGTAAATAATCCAAGAAACATGACAGGTATAGGAACCACTAAAGGTACTAAAGAAACAAGAACAACAACCACTAATTCATCAGCTAATATATTTCCGAAAAGTCGAAAACTAAGGGATAAGGGTTTTGTGAAATCTTCTAAGATGTTAATGGGTAAAAGGATTGGCGTTGGTTGAATGTATTTACTGAAATAACCTAATCCCTTTTTGGTAAGACCCGCATAGAAATATGCTACTGACGTCAGTAAAGCTAAAGCAACGGTAGTATTTATATCATTTGTGGGTGCGGCTAACTCACCATGGGGTAACTGTATGATTTTCCAAGGTAAAAGAGCCCCCGACCAATTCGAAACAAAAATAAATAGAAATATAGTTCCAATAAATGGAACCCATGGACCATATTCTTCTCCAATCTGGGTTTTACTCACGTCTCGAATGAATTCAAGAACATATTCAAAAAAATTTTGACTATCGGTAGGAATGGTTTGAGGATTACGAACAGCTATAATGGCTGAAGCTAATAAGATAGTAATTACAACCCAAGAAGTAATAAGGACTTGGGCATGGACTTGGAAACCGCCGATTTGCCAATAGAAATGTTGGCCTACTTCCACGCCGGATATAGCGTATAACCCCTTTAGTGTGTTGATGGAACATAATAAAACATTCATATTATCCTATGAAAGAAATATAACTTAAAAAAGGAATTATTTTGATTTAACCATCTCTTTTTCAACTTCCTCACTTGATTTGTATATTTTTAATATCAACTAATCATACAATAGCCTCAGTTAGTTTTATCTCTTTTGTGCAATTCAGGAATCGTAACCAATTCAATAAATCTATTCTATGGAGTTTCAAAAATAATTTACACGCAATCTTATTATTAATCAAGAATTTCGTATATAGCTAGAACGACCCTCGCAAATTGAAAATACTAATTTGTTAAGAATTAATCGGAGTGAAGCTATCGCGTCATCGTTCGCTGGAATCGAAATATCTGCTAAATAGGGGTCACAATTTGTATCGATTAAACAAATCGTTGGAATTCCCAACGTGATGCATTCTCGAAGAGCCGTATATTCTTCTTGCTGATCAACAATTATTACAATATCGGGTAACCCTGTCATATATTTAATCCCACCCAGATATGTTTGCAAGTGAGCTAGTTGTCTCTTCAACACAGCCGCATCTCTTTTCGGAAGACGGTTGAGTCTACCCGTCTTTTGTTCGGTTCTCAAGTCCCTGAACTTATGAAGTCTCGTTTCTGTAGTATACCAATTTGTTAACATACCACCAAGCCATTTTTTATTAACATAATGACAACGAGCCTTTATTGCAGCCCGTGCTACTAAATCAGCTGCTTTATTTTTGGTCCCAACAATTAAAAATTGTTTTCCCCTACTAGCTGCATCAAAAACTAAATCACAAGCTTCTGATAAAAACCGAGCCGTTCTAGTAAGATTTATAATATGAATACCTTTACGCTTTGCAGAGATATAAGGTGCCATTCTGGGATTCCATTTCCTAGTACCATGACCAAAATGAACTCCCGCTTCCATCATTTCTTCCAAATGGATATTCCAATATCTTCTTGTCATTTCTCCCCACACTATCTTCTCTTTTTTTTCTTTAAAGAGAAGAAGTACCCTAAAAATAAAAAATTGTTCCCATGGAACCTTCTCTTCGAACGGGGATTGGCCGTTGATACACGATCCAAGCCATTCATATTCTTTCTATTCGATTCGTTATTATTTTGAGTACTATTACCAAATCAAATGACTGCAACACAAATAGAAAAACCGGGTGAATCCGCTCTTACGAATCATTAAATCCTAGAAATGAGTGTTCTGATGTATCATGTACATTCTTTGAAATGGAAAAAGAAAAAAATTCTCTGTGGTGGAACAAAATATCTCTGATTTCCCACTCAAATAAATTATGCTTTTTGGTTTCAAAAGAAATGTTTTTATGTCGCCTTGAACGGTGCACTAATCCTTTGAATCCAGTACCAACGGGTATCATCCCCCCTAGAACAACATTCTCTTTCAGACCTTTCAACCAATCGATACGACCGCGTAGAGCAGCTTTTGCTAAAACTCGAGCAGTTTCTTGAAAACTCGCCTCTGATATGAAACTTTGAGTATTTAAAGATGCTTTCGTTATTCCCAATAATACGGCTCGGTAACAAATCGCTTCTTCCAAAGCACGCCCCGTTTGTTCCGCTCGCAAAACTCCAATTAGTTCTCCGGGTAAAAAAACATTAGACATTCCTTCTTCTGAAACCAAGACCTTTGATGTTATTTGACGTACAATAATTTCTATATGTCTATTATGAATCTGTACACCCTGGGATCGATACACCTTTTGGATTTTATTAACCAAAGAGATACGACTTTGGGCTATAGTTAGTTCAGCACCAATCAAGAATCCCCAAGGAATTCCAAGAATTCGTGTTATACACTCGTTCCAGCCCTCAACTCTCTTTTCTAGGTTCATTGATATTGAATCAATCGAACGCACTTCTAACACTTGTTCGACTTTTGGAAGACCCTGCGTTATATCACCAGATCTCGACTTTTCATATATAAATGTAACTAATGTATCTCCTTCGAAAAGTATTTCGCCATAATGTCCATGAACAGTTGCTTCTGGAGTGGCCAAATAAGATTTCGCCGATCTTATTACTACAGAGTCAATTTGAACAGTTATAACTTGACCCGATTTTAGGTGTGGTCCATGTTTGGCTATACAGACATTTTCACAAAAAAACTGTCCAAGGGTAATTATTATCGATTTTTTTTCACAATAATTATGGTGGAGAAAGTACCAATTCAAGTTGAATGGATTCAAAAGGAGGTTGCTGCAGGGATTGGAATTATAAATTCTCCCGGTTTCGTCCATTAAATAATATTTAAGTAAAAAAATTTTAAGTACTTGAAAAGTCTGTTTTAAATTGTCAAGTTGGAAATATTTAGTTACCGAGATCTGATTATGAGTTTTTAAAAGGTAATAAAAATTCACAATTTGGCAGGCTGTTCCTAAAGGTCCTAACGAATTCCTAATTGGAATTAGAGTATTATTTTGACTTGATTCTTTTATCCTATTGTAATTTTTTACATCGTTGAATGGGCCCATTTGAAAACAATTAGCTGATGACAAAATTATGAAAGATTGAGATTCCTTACTTCTAGTCCAGAACATATGAATAGTTCCTTGAGTTTGGCTAAGTGATTGTTGAATCCTTTCCGTGTAAT